AGAAGATTGTTTACGAATAAGCACTAATAAAATTTCGCACTCAAATACATAAGAATTGTATAGGAACCAAAAGAATCTTTTATTTTCTTTCGAAAAAACATAAATAGATTTCTTCTGAGTAATGGGGAGATTATTCCAATTATGGTATTCGTGAAGAAAGAATTGCAATAAGTGTAAAAAGGGAACATCTTGAATCCAGCACTGAAGGATTTGAACCAAGATTTCCATATGGATGGGATGAGGTATTAGTATATCTAAAACATAATTTAAATGCAATAATTTGTCCTCTAAAAAAGGAAAAATTGAATGAATTGATTGTAAATTATGATATTTTGGTATTTCTTTTTTTTCTAAATAAGATACTAATCGAAAGGAAAATGGAATTTCCACAATAATTGCAAAACTTTCTGATATAATTTGAGAATAAAAATGAGAATAAAAAAAAATGTTGTGGGTGTGCCCAACAAATAAATTTTGGTTAGAATAATTAACCGAAGAAATCAAAGAATTCTTTTGATAGATTCGAGTAATTAAACGTTTTACAAGTGATAAACTAGATTTATTATCATAACCAAAAACTTCTACGGGTTCATAAAAAATCAAACCATTTAAACCATGATCATGAGCAAGTGCATAAATATACTCCTGAAAGAGTAACGGATATAGGAAATATTGTTGCCAAGATCTACCTTTTTCTAAATATCCTTGTAATTCTTCCATTGACTTCAATTTCTACTTGAACCAGAAACAATAGGTATTTCTTGTATTATCAAATTATACATAGTGCAATACGGTCAGAACAGAGTATGTATCATGTATGAAAAAAAATATATACCCCGGAAATACAGAGTCCAATCAACAGATCTTTTTCATCTCCCCTTTTATCCAATGGGTTTATCTTCGTTCTATTAAATTATCAGAGGATAAAAAATCTTTCATTTTTGCAACCCGATCGCTCTTTTGACTTTGGAAATTTTTTTGTCAGTATACTGTTTCTTCTACACATTTGTTTCCAATCCATAATAGAAAATAGTTAGGATTTTTTTTTTAATTTAAGAATAAAAAAGAATCAAAGGTCCATTCACAGGAGACCCCTTCCCCACATCAGGCACTAAGTTATTTTTAACGTTTAATTAGATCGGGAAATTATTCAAATTAAGAATAGAAGCTCGTTGCTTTTTTTTTTACCAGAATTAGAGCCATAGAGCTCTATCCATTTATTCACTAGACCAAACTCTAACTGTGAATTTCTTAAAAAAAAAACAAGAAAGAATATAATAAGAAATTCAAAAATGAAAATTCAATTCCCTTTTTCTTATTATTTTATTACGACATGCGATTTTTTCCATCCATTACCTTTCAGGATCAGTCGTGGTCTTATAGACTCTACCAAAAGTCTGGACGAATTCGTTACTTCATCCAAATGTGTAAAAAACCATAAGCGCACTTAAAAGCCGAGTACTCTACCATTGAGTTAGCAACCCAGATAAATACATATATACAAGTGGAAAAAATGGAATTGAACTATACAACTACGTAAAAACATTGAATTTTGAATTCAAAAGAAATATAAAGGAAAGATTAGATGATCAATTAAACAAAATAGCAAAGTGGATTAAATTAAAGACAGATAAAAAAAAATGTAAAAATTTACATTTAAAGACCGCCCCCCCTTTTTTTATATTTTATAAAAATTTTGGATTTTCGTTAAAAAAATATATCTTATATAACAAATAGTAAATTTGGCAAACCCATAATTTGAATGAAATAAAGGAAAAACCCCAAAATAAATACGGATCAAAATAAACAGATCTATTTATCTACGATCGAATTATATTTGTTCAATACATCATTGTCAATATGAATAAATTGTTGAGAAAAAAAAATGAAAAAAAAAATTACATAAAATAAGGATTTGTGTTGGATTGGCACAACAAGAAATATGGTAAATATAAAACATAATATAGAACAAGAAAAGAGAAAATTGTGAGTAAATAATTACCCCACAAATTTATACTAGTTACCTTTCTTTTTTATAATTTTTTTATTTAGGAAGCTTTTTCTTTTAAAAATTCTGCTTTTCTTAAAATATCATGAACAGTTCCTGTAGGTTGAGCGCCTTTTTCAAGGAAATAACGAATAGCAGGAACGTTTAAATAAGTTTGATTTTTCATTGGATCATAAAAACCCACCTTTCGAAGATCTCTTCCTTCTCGTCGGGATCGAACATCAATTGCAACGATTTGATAGATCGCTCATTGGGATAGATATAAATAAATAACCCCCCCCTAGAAACGTATAAGAGGTTTTCTCCTCATACGGCTCGAGAAAAAATGATTCTAATATTTCTGTATATAATGTAAAATATATTAAAAAATTTATGAATTAGAATTAGACTATGATTTTCGTTTTTCTGTTCTTACTTACATAAAAAAAAAAAAAAGAAAAAAAAAAGAAATATCATTCGTACTCATAACTCAAGTTGGGTAATTCTGAAAAAGTCCGAAGGTAAATCCTTAGACATTTCTTGAGTTGTCTCTAACCTCTTTTGTTTGTTTCGTCTCGAATCTATTTTTAGTCTCCATCATTATACTAAAAATAAAATAAAATAGTGAGACAATTGAAAATAGTGTTTCCTTGTTCCGGAATTCTTTCTCTTTGCTTTTAAAAATCATTAGGTTTAGACATTACTTCGGTGATCCTTACCCCCTTTTTCAAAATGGCAGCAACATACCTTTTGTTTTTTGTTATTTCTTTCTATTGTAATGTAATATAAAAAATGTTATTTATTTTATTTCAAACTTGTTGGGATTTGAATCCTTCAATTTCAAATTTGAATTTCTATATTGAGGATATACTTACAAAGTAGTCTAATTTATTAATTGTTACTAACCCTAGATTCGCCCCCCCGATAAATGAATCAATACGTTTTGCTCGAGCTCCATCATGTGCTATTCCTATTTACCAACCCAATACAAATTAGGTTCCTAACAGGAACAGAACAAACTATGTCGATTCAAGAGCATCTTCATTCCTATAGAAAATGGCGGATGTAAGAATCCACAGTGAATTATGTCCTTCAAGTCGCACGTTGCTTTCTACCACATCGTTTTAAACGAAGTTTTACCATAACACTCCTCTCATTTTAAATTTAATTTTGAACCGGTATGCAATTGATTCAATATGGAATCATGAATAGTCATTGGCTCAATGATACATAATATTTTTTATGTATGTATCTATGGAGAGGTAAATAATTATCTGGAAAAAAGTCTTATATTATAAAGGATTTAAGTTATTTCGCCCCTCTATCCTATGGAGTGAAAGAAATTTCTAAAAAATAAAAAAGAAAAGTAAATGGATTTACTTAAATCTAATTAAAATCTTCAACAGATCATTTGGGATGTTAAATTATGGAAAAAATTCTTCTCGAACAAATAAAATCTAAATCTAAAAAGAATGGCCCTATGGATTTTCCAATTCCGGAATAAAATCAGTTATTAACAAAATATAAGCTATTCCAATAACTCGAAAAAGTCATAAGTTTCTCTATATTTATAATAGAGATTTTTCAAATTTCTTCGCCAGGTTCATAAAAAAAAAGAGTTTTTGTTTTCATGAGTATGAAATAGAAAAGGTCTCGTGTAAGGTATAAAGTAAAATTGAATTCGGTATTCTTTCTTTCAGATGAAAGACAAAATTAGAATCAAGAATAAGAAGAATCTAATCTTTTCGTATGCATCATATACAACGAAAATTTGTTACCGGGGGAAATCATGTATATTTAAAGAATCACAGACCCTTTTGACTTAATCAAAGAGCTGCTGTTGCTGAAATACAACAATACATAATATATATACATAGGGCAGGGCTTGTTCATTTTATACAAACAGATTTTGTTTTACTTCAGGTTCAAAAATCTTTTCGCCAATTACATAATTACATAAAGTAAAGAAAATGAAATATAAGAATTTCCATCTATTTAATATTAATAGATACATTTTAATAGATACATTACGTTAATTTCCAATTATTTATTTGAATAAGATAAAAAAGGGGGATCCGGAGCAATTTGGTTTTACTTTTTTTTACCGGTTTAGGGGTTTTAAGACGACCGATAAAAGAAAAAAATTCATACCAAAAACCACGTAATCTTTAGTTTCCATGTACAGTGTTTAAGATACACATTTTTCTTTAGACTTTCTTTCCTTTGATTGGGGAATTGAATAGAAAAGGATCTTTTTTTCTATTTCAATTCAGAATTCCATAATGAATTATATAATGCGAGAATTCACATTTCATGGAACAAAGAGTTTTTTTAAGTAACTTACTTCAATATGACTATTTAAATAGTGGTCTCTGAATGATAATGATATATCCCAAAATTGTTTTGAATTTAGAATTCAATGAAATATCTTTATTTCTACCCGTACACTCAATCGCATTTGTGATAAACTAAATGAAAAAAGTTTCATTTTTATAGAAAAATCAGAACAAAAGGTGAGATCATACTATCTATATCCAAGATTAAAGAAAATAATTTCCAAGCTTAAAGATAAATTTGTTAAAGAGAAGAATCTTTCTCATGTAGACGCTCTGGGACGGAAGGATTCGAACCTCCGAATAACGGGACCAAAACCCGTTGCCTTACCACTTGGCCACGCCCCATTTCGATTTCGAATTTCTCTTCGATACTAATAAAGACTAATATTGGTATTAGTCGTTCGTCAATCCCAATTCAAATATATATGAAATATATTACTGCTAGGATTCAACACATGAAAATATAGAAAAAAATGATTGATCATTCCATAAAATTCAATTAAGATATTGTATGAAACTAAAATTCCTTGTATTCTCATTTGAGAATGAAAGGGAAGATTTTTGATTTGAGAGCGTTCGAAGAACAAAAAGGTTTTTTGACCTACCTTTTCATTTTTCCCTCATAAAAAGAACTCAATCAAAATCTAATTTTCTAATCTACAAGAATGAAATGTTTGTTATGCTTAATATCTTTAGTTTAATCTGTATCTGTCTTAATTCTACCCTTTCCTCGAGTAGTTTTTTCTTCGGCAAATTGCCCGAGGCTTATGCCTTTTTCAATCCTATCGTAGATGTTATGCCTGTCATACCTGTACTCTTTTTGCTCTTAGCCTTTGTTTGGCAAGCTGCTGTAAGTTTTCGATAAAATCTTTAATGCTCCGAAAAATTCATGATTTATCCGAAAAAATTTTCTAAAAATTTATAAGATCTTATAAAAGATCTTATAAATTTTACATTATGAACCCTCCATTTGAAAATAGAAATTCTTGTTCTTGTATTATATTGAATAATCGCACGGTGATAAATTTTGATCAACTTATTTCCTCGTTCTGACCTTCCAGTAAACAAGGACTTTCTAAAGACCCCACAATACCAAATAATGGATATGACCAAAAATACCAAAAATTTTTGGTAATGAAGGAATCAGAATCTTGCTTTTCTTATTATTATTACATTACAAAAACAAAAAATTCGTAAAAATTACCTTTTTTAAGAAAAGACTTCATTTTCTTTTTGGTTTCTTTTTGGGGTGCTATGTCAACCTAGTGTATGTGATAAAAAATAGGCAATCTATTTCCCTTTTCAAAAAAAATCTTGGAGATTGTGTAATGCTTACTCTCAAACTCTTTGTTTACACAGTAGTCATATTTTTTGTTTCTCTCTTCATCTTTGGATTCTTATCTAATGATCCGGGCCGTAATCCTGGACGTGAGGAATAAAAAAAAAGATTTTGAAAGTCTGAAGCGATCGAGGGGAGCGGAGAGAGAGGGATTCGAACCCTCGGTACAAATAACTCGTACAACGGATTAGCAATCTGCCGCTTTAGTCCACTCAGCCATCTCTCCCAATTCAAATTGAAAATTTTTTATGTGATGTGACAGGCGAAGTAAAAAAGATTTAAATTGAAAAAAGCGCGCTTTTCTTTATTTTTAGTATTCAAAATTTATTATTATAATTAGAATTTATAATACTTATATTTATATAATTATAATATAAGACTAAAATAACAGTAATGTAATATAAATATAGTAATATAAATATATATATATATATATATTAAACTAGATAAGCGATCTATTAATTTGATTAGTAATTCAATTTAGATAATGTAATAATTCGACACAGATATCTTATCTTCAATAGAATAGATATAGAAAAAACCTTACTTCCTTGATTTTCATTTTGTAAGAAAAGTCCATTCCCCCGGCCTGGTTAAGTACTGGCCGGGTTATTACATTACTTCTGATGAATCAATCATTTCATAGATCAAATGATTTCATTTTTTGTTTTTATTATATCAAATCAAAGATACTTGTTATTGAAGTTATTGAAGTAACAATAAAGACAATTTTCATCTCCATTCCAAGTGTAATGTCTTAGTATTAGTAATATAATACTATAGAATATGCTATAGAATATGAAAATGAAAAAATATTCAAATTAATAAATTTTTATTTTTTATTAATTACTATTTATTAATTAGTATTAAATTAAGTAGTATTTTGAATTTTGAGTCTTTTTTCTCAATTTAGTTAATTATTTAACTGGAAAAAGCACATACAGATATTAAATAATATAATATAAAAAATGAAACACACATATGTTATAACATATATAACATAACTCTTTTATTTGTTCAAGGGACATTGAACATTTAAGATCCAATTAATCCGAGTTCAAATTCAAAAATCGGTCAGTTGAAGGGGAAGTAAAAAAAAATGAGGAATTCGTCGTGGTTATAGCCCAGCTTCAATAATTCTTTCCATTTTGGACTGTCAGTAATAACTTATAACAAGTGAAAAATGAGACTTTTTGCTTTATTCTAATTTTATTTTTATTCTAATTTTATTAGAATTTGGTTATTAAAAAAAACTTTCTGTACTTCGCCTTCAAGTACCCCTGGTCCGGGGGGATAAAGTGTCAACGCTCAAGTTTTAATGAGTCTGATGCTATTAAGATAGCATCTCATTCCTTTGTTCGACAAAAGGTATATTCATATATAATAATGAATATGAAGCGGGTATAGTTTAGTGGTAAAAGTGTGATTCGTTCAATTAATAACTTAAAAAGTTAAGGGGTCTTTCGGGTTTTTCATATTCCGATCAAAAAAACTTTATTTCCTGAAAAGAGTTTAATCCTTTTCCCCTCAATAGCATATTTGATTGAGGAAAAATAGAAATTCTCACGATTTGTATCCAAAATTCAATTGAAATTGAATAAAAGGGTTATAGAGTCACGAAGCATAATAAAAAAAAAAAATTGGATCAAATCTTCCAATTAATAAATATAAGTAAAGGATCTATGGATGAAGATAAAAAACATAAGTGCATTTCCAATCGTAACTAGATCTTCAATTTTTGTCTTGTAAAGGTAAGATTAAAGCCAAATAGCTAGAAAATGGTGGTTTTGGTTTACTAGAACCATCAGCATATTATTTTAGCTCGGTGGAAACTAAAT